TTAAATTTGAAAGTATAATATCTATATCTATATCTATATCTATATCTATATCTATATCTATATCTATATCTATATCTATATCTATATCTATATCTATATCTATATAGATATATATATATATATATATATATAAATATTAAATATTTAATTAATTTATATTATATATATATATATTAAATATTTAATAAATTAATATTATTTAATATATATTAATTTTTTTTTCAAATAAAAATTATATTTATAATATATTTTTATTTAAATGAATTATAATTGATTTTTAATTAAATTAATTTTTAAAATAATATTACTAGAAAAAAAATAAGGAAAATATTAAAAATTTATTAATGTTTATTAAATATTTAATATAAAAAAAAAAAAAAAAAATCTATATAAAATAAAATAATAATAGATAAAATTTTATATTTTTTATAATTTATTATAAATTTATTTTACATATAAATTTTAGTATATAATTTTAATTATTTTAATAATAATTAATTAATAAATTTAGTAATTAAAATTAAAAATTTAAGAAATTAAGATTTAGTAATATAAAAATTAATAACTAATTTTGTGCCAGCAGTTGCGGTTAAACAAAAATTAAATTAAATTATTTCAGTATATAATAAATATAAATATTTTAAATTAAATATTGAATTATTAAGTGAAATTTTAATTTAATTAAATTTTATAATAAATTTATGATTTAATAAATTTTAATATAAACTAGGATTAGATACCCTATTATTAAAAATTTAAATTTTAATACTAAAATAGTAAATAGATAATATTGAAACTTAAATAATATGGCGGTATTTTAGTTCATTTAGAGGAATCTGTCTAATAATTGATAATCCACGAATAAATTTACTTAATTTAAAATTTTGTATATCATTGTAAAAAAAATATTTTTAAATAAAAATAATATTTAAAAATTTAAATTAAAAATTAATTCAGATCAAGATGCAGATTATAATTAAGCTTATGATGGATTACAATAAATATATTTAAATGAATAAAAATTTGTAATTATAATTGAAGGTGGATTTAAATGTAATTTTAATTAGTTTATTAAAATGATTTATAATTAAAATATGTACATATTGCCCGTCACTTTCATTTAAAAATTGGAATAAGTCGTAACAAAGTAGAGGTACTGGAAAGTGTTTCTAGAATGTCAAATTAGAGCTTGAATAAAGTATTTCATTTACATTGAAAAGAAATTAAAATATTAATTAATTTGAGGGGATAAATTAATAAAATAAAATTAATAAAAAAATTTTTAATATTGGGGGATATTAAAGTATTTTTTAGAGAAAAAATAAAAAATTTTATAGTGAATTAGTATTGTAAAATAAATTTGAAATAAAATTGAAAAAAAATTAAAAAAAAAGTAAATTTAATTTATTGTATCTTGTGTATCAGAGTTTATTTAAAAATATTTAATAAATAATAAAATCTCGAATTTAAAAGAGTTAATTAATTATAAAAGTTAATGTTGAATAATTATTTTAAATAATTAATTTGAAATGAAATGTTAATCGTTTTTAAATATATCTAGTTTTTTTAGAAAAAAATTTAATTTTAAATTTAAAAAATTTTTTAATTAATTAATTAAATAAAAAATTTTAAAATTAAATATTTTAGGGGATAAGCTTTAATTTATATATTTATAATAAAAATAATTTTGTTAAAATTTTTAAAATTTATATTGTTTAAAAATTATAGTTTATTAAAAAAAATTTTATAATAAATAAAATTTAATTATAATATGTTTAATTTTTTATAAAAAAATATTTTTTAATAAAAAAATTATATAAATAATGATAAAATTAGTATATTATTAATTAAAAATTTAAATTTAAATTAAAGTTAATTTAAAGGAATTCGGCAAAATTTTATATTCACTTGTTTATCAAAAACATGTCTTTTAGATAATAATTTAAAGTCTAATCTGCCCACTGATTAAGAAAAAAATTAAAGGGCTGCAGTATATTGACTGTACAAAGGTAGCATAATCATTAGTCTTTTAATTGGGGACTTGTATGAAAGATTTGATGAAATATAAACTGTCTCTAAATTATTAATAAAAATTAATTTTTTAGTTAAAAAGCTAAAATTTATTTAAAAGACGAGAAGACCCTATAGAGTTTTATAATAATGATAATTAAAATTAAATATTTAATTATAAATTAAAATTATTATTATTATTTTGTTGGGGTGATAGAAAAATTAAAAAAACTTTTTTTTTTATGAATCATAAATAAGTGAGTTATTGATCCATTAATAATGATTATAAGAAAAAATTACCTTAGGGATAACAGCGTAATTTTTTTTTTTAGTACAAATAAAAAAAAAAGGTTGCGACCTCGATGTTGGATTAAGATAAAAATTAAATGCAAAAGTTTAAAATTTTGATCTGTTCGATCATTAAAATCTTACATGATCTGAGTTCAAACCGGTGTAAGCCAGGTTGGTTTCTATCTTTAGAAAATTAAAATATTTTAGTACGAAAGGATCAAGTATTTTAAATAATTTAAAAAAAAATGAATATTATTAAAATTATTTAACTATTTTGGCAGAAAAATGTAATGGTTTTAGAAGTCATAAATATATAAATAATTATATAGATAGTAGTGATAATAATAGATATATTAAATATTATAATTGGTGGATTAATTTTGATTATTGGAGTTTTAATTGGAGTAGCTTTTTTAACTTTATTAGAACGTAAGGTTTTAGGTTATATTCAGATTCGTAAAGGACCTAATAAAATAGGATTTATAGGATTATTACAACCTTTTTCTGATGCTATTAAATTATTTACTAAAGAACAGATATATTTAAATTATTCAAATTATTTTTCTTATTATTTTTCACCTATTATTAGATTTATTTTATCTTTAATAATTTGAATATTAATTCCTTATATTTTTAATTTAGTTATATTTAATTTGGGTTTATTATTTTTTTTATGTTGTACTAGAATAGGTGTTTATACTTTATTAATTGCTGGTTGATCTTCTAATAGAAATTATTCATTATTAGGTGGATTACGATCAGTTGCTCAAACTATTTCTTATGAAGTTAGTTTATCTTTAATTTTAATATCAAGAATTATTATAATTATAGATTTTAATTTAATAAAATTTAGAGAATATCAATTTTTAATTTGATTTTTATTTTTAATATTTCCTTTAAGATTATGTTTTTTTTCATCTTTATTAGCAGAGACTAATCGTACTCCTTTTGATTTTGCAGAAGGGGAAAGAGAATTAGTTTCAGGGTTTAATATTGAATATAGAAGTGGAGGATTTGCATTAATTTTTTTGGCTGAGTATTCAAGAATTTTATTTATAAGTTTATTATTTGTTATTATTTATATAGGGGGTTATGATTTAAATTTAATATTTTATATGAAATTAGTTTTTATATCATTTTTTTTTATTTGAGTTCGAGGAACTTTACCTCGTTATCGTTATGATAAATTAATATATTTATGTTGAAAAATTTATTTACCTGTTTCTTTAAATTATTTATTATTTTTTATAGGAGTAAAATTAATTAATTTTTAGTTATAAAATAAATTTAGTATAAATTAATAGAATAAATATTCTTTCTTAAGTTTTCAAAACAAATGCTTATACAAGCTCATTAATTATAATTTAAAAATTAATTTATCTCAGAATTTATTTATAATTGGATTAATAATAAAATAGGAGAAGTAAATTAGTGTTAATAATTGACCTGTAAGAATATAAGGAATTTCTACTGGTCGAGCTCCAATTCAAGTTAATAAAATAATAGTTATAATTATAAATCAAAATAGTATTTGATTAATAGGATAAAATTGAATACCTTGGATTTTTTTATTAAATGTAAAAGGTAAAATAATTAAAATTAAAATTGATATGACTAAAGCAATTACACCTCCTAATTTATTGGGGATAGATCGTAAAATAGCATAAGCGAATAAAAAATATCATTCTGGTTGAATATGGATTGGGGTAACTAAAGGATTAGCAGGAATAAAATTATCTGGATCTCCTAGTAAGTAAGGATTGATTAAAGTTAATAAGATTAAAATGAAAATTAAAATAATAAATCCAATTAGATCTTTAAAAGTAAAATAAGGATGAAATGGAATTTTATCTAGATTTCTATTAATACCTAATGGATTATTTGATCCTGTTTGATGTAGGAATAATAAATGAATTATAGTTAATATTAAAATAATAAATGGAAATAAAAAATGAAAAGTATAAAATCGAGTTAAAGTTGCATTATCAACTGCAAATCCCCCTCAAATTCAATTTACTAATATTGTTCCTAAATAAGGAATTGCTGATAAAAGATTAGTAATTACTGTAGCTCCTCAAAAAGATATTTGACCTCAAGGTAAAACATATCCTATAAAAGCTGTAGCTATTAATAAAAATAAAATAATAATTCCAATTATTCAAGTAAATTTTAAATTAAAAGATTCATAATAAATTCCTCGTCCAATATGTATATAAATACAAATAAAAAAAAAAGATGCTCCATTAGCATGAAGGGTTCGAATTAATCAACCATAATTAACATTACGACAAATATAATTTACTCTAAAAAATGCTAAATCAATATTAGCACTATAATATATAGTTAAAAATAAACCTGTAATAATTTGAATTATTAAACATAAAGCTAATAATGAACCAAAATTTCATCATAGTGAAATATTAGAGGGAGAAGGTAAATCAATTAATGAGTTATTAATGATTTTAAAAATAGGATGTGTTTTTCGATTAGATTTGAATAAATTTATCATTAGTTAATTTAATTACATGATCGTAAAGGCCCAAAAAAAATATTAGTAATTTTAATTACTGCAATAAGTGTAATAAATAAATAGATAATTATAATTATTATTATTAAATAAGTTTGTTCATTGTATAATTTTATTAGATTAAAATTATATTCATTATTTATGAATAATAATAAATTAAAAAAATTTATTATATCATCATTAAATAAAAAATTTATAAAATTTAAATTATTTTTAAAGTAAAATCTAATAATAATAATATAAAAGATAGATATAGAAAATAATGTTTTATTTAAAATTGAAATTTTAAATAGTTCATTAGAAGCGATTCTAGATACATAAATAAATAAAACTAATAATCCTCCTAAAAAAATTAAAAATAAAATATAAGAAAATCAATAAGTATTAATTAATATACCTGATAATAAACAAGTTAATAAAGTTTGAATAAGAATTAATAATCCTATAGAAAGAGGATGATTAATAAAAAATATAAGAAAAGAAATAAAAATTAATAAAGTAGATAATAATATTTTAAAAATACAAAGAATAGTTTAATAAAAATAATAATTTTGGAAATTATTGATAAAGATAATCTTTTTCTTTGAAGTTTTTAAAGAAAAATCTTATTTTTGATTTACAAGACCAAAGTTTTTTTTAAACTATAAAAACAAATGATAAATATAAGATTTGTAATAATTGTTATATTTTTATTAGGTAATATAATTTTTGTTTCAAAACATAAACATTTATTAATTACTTTAATAAGTTTAGAATTTATTGTCTTAAGAATTTTTTTTTTTATAATATTATATTTTATAATAATTGATTATAATATATATATATTAATAGTTTTTTTAGTTTTTTCTGTATGTGAAGGTGCTTTAGGTTTATCTATTTTAGTTTCAATAATTCGAACTCATGGAAATGATTATTTTCAAAGATTTAATTTAATTTAAAAATGATAAAATTTTTTATAATAATAATTTTTATAATGTTTATATGTTTAAAAAAAAATATATTTTGAATGGTTCAATTTATATTTATATTTATAATAGTTATATTTATAAATTTAACTATTATAATTGAAAATTTTTGTAATTTAAGATATATATTAGGATGTGATATAATTTCATATGGATTAATTTTATTAAGAATTTGAATTATTTTTTTAATAATTATAGCTAGAGAAAGATTAAATAAAAGTAAATTTTATGATACTTTTTTTTTATTTAATATTATTTTATTAATAATTATATTATATTTAACTTTTAGAGTTATGAATTTATTTCTATTTTATTTTTTTTTTGAAAGAAGTTTAATTCCTACATTAATATTAATTATTGGTTGGGGGTATCAACCTGAACGTATTCAAGCAGGTATATATCTTTTATTTTATACATTATTTGCTTCTTTACCTTTATTAATAGGAATTTTTTTTATTTATAAAGAAATAAATTATATAATAATATATATATTAAAATTTTATGATTATAATTTATTATTATTATATTTATGTTTAATTTTAGCTTTTTTAGTAAAAATACCAATATATTTTATTCATTTATGATTACCAAAAGCTCATGTTGAAGCTCCTATTTCTGGTTCAATAATTTTAGCTGCTATTATATTAAAATTAGGTGGTTATGGTCTTTTACGAATTATAATTATTTTACAAAAAATTAATTTAAGAATAAGATTTATTTGAATTGTAATTAGTTTAGTTGGAGGATTTTATATTAGATTAAAATGTTTTTGTCAAATTGATATGAAATCATTAATTGCTTATTCATCAGTTGCTCATATAAGAATTGTTATTAGAGGTATTATAACAATAAATTATTGAGGTTATATAGGTTCTTATATTATAATAATTGGTCATGGATTATGTTCATCTGGAATATTTTGTTTATCTAATATTAATTATGAACGATTGAATAGTCGAAGATTATTTTTAAATAAGGGATTAATAAATTTTATACCTTCTATAAGATTGTGATGATTTTTATTAATATCTTCAAATATAGCAGCTCCTCCTTCTTTAAATTTAATAGGGGAAATTAGTTTAATTAATAGTTTAATTAGTTGATCATGATTAAGAATAATTATATTAATGGTTATTTCTTTTTTTAGTGCTGGGTATAGATTATATTTATATTCTTATACTCAACATGGAAAATATAATATAGGAATTTATAGATTTTATAGAGGTACATCTCGAGAATATTTAATATTAATGTTACATTGAATACCTTTAAATATTTTAATTTTAAAAATTGATTATAGAATAATTTGATTTTACTTAAATAATTTAATAAAAATATTGATTTGTGGAATCAAAAATATGAAATAAATAATCAATCATTTTAAGTCATTAAAAATAATTATTCTTTATGCTTTATTAGATTTTTTTTTTTATTTTTTTTTATATTAATTAATTTATTAATAATAATTTATTTTATTATAAATAATATAATTTTATTTTTAGAGTGAGAAATTATTTCTTTTAATTCTATAAAAGTTATTATGTCAGTTTTATTAGATTGAATATCATTATTATTTATAATATTTGTTTCTTTGATTTCTTCTTCTGTTATTTATTATAGAAGAAGATATATAAAATCAGAATTAAATTTGAGACGATTTATTTATTTGGTTTTATTATTTGTATTTTCAATAATTTTATTAATTATTAGTCCTAATATAATTAGAATTTTATTAGGATGAGATGGATTAGGTTTGGTTTCTTATTGTTTAGTAATTTATTATCAAAATGTAAAGTCTTATAATGCAGGTATATTAACTGCTTTATCAAATCGAATTGGGGATGTAATAATTTTGATATTAATTGCTTGAATAATAAATTATGGGAGATGAAATTATATTTATTATGTAAATTTTATGAATAATGATTTTTCAATAAAAATTATTAGATTATTAGTTATTATTGCTGGTATAACAAAAAGAGCTCAAATTCCATTTAGTTCTTGATTACCTGCTGCTATATCAGCTCCAACACCTGTTTCTGCTTTAGTTCATTCTTCAACATTAGTTACAGCAGGAGTATACTTATTAATTCGTTTTAATAATTTATTAATTGATATATTTTTTTTTAAATTTTTATTATTAATTTCTGGTTTAACTATAATAATAGCTGGTATTAGAGCTAATTATGAATTTGATTTAAAAAAAATTATTGCTTTATCTACTTTAAGTCAATTAGGGTTAATAATAAGAATTTTAAGTATAGGATTTTATGATTTGGCTTTTTTTCATTTATTAACACATGCTATATTTAAAGCTTTATTATTTATATGTGCTGGAGTAATTATTCATATAATAAATGATAATCAGGATATTCGAATAATAGGAGGAATTAGAATTTATATTCCTATGACTTCTTTATGTATAAATATTTCAAATTTAGCTTTATGTGGGATTCCTTTTTTAGCTGGATTTTATTCTAAGGATTTAATTTTAGAAATAGTAAGAATAAGAAATTTAAATTTATTGATTTTTTATTTATATTATTTTTCAACAGGATTAACTATATATTATACTATTCGTTTATTGATATATTTAATAATTAATGATTTTAATTTATTATCAGTTTATAATTTATATGATGAAGATTATACAATATTAAATAGAATAATAATTTTATTATTTATAAGTTTATTTTCTGGAAGATTTTTAAGATGAATAATTTTTTATTATCCTTATATAATTTATTTACCTTTTATGATAAAGATAATAGTAATTTATGTTAGTTTGTTAGGTTTTATTATAGGTTATTTGATTAGAAATATAAAAATTTATTCTTTAAATAAATTTTTATATTTTTATAATTTAAGATTTTTTTTTACTTTAATATGATTTATACCTAGATTATCAACTTATGGTTTAAATTATTATTTTTTAAAATTTGGTCAAAATTTATATAAGAACATTGACATAGGATGAAGAGAAATTTATAGAGGTCAAGGTTTATATAATATTATTAAATATTATTCTTTAGTTAATTATGTTTATCAAATAAATAATTTTAAAATTTATTTATTTAGATTTGTTTTATGAATAATAATTTTTATTATTATAATTTTTATAATTTAATTTAAATAGCTTAATTAGAGTATAATATTGAAGATATTAAGGTGATTTATTAAATCTTTAAATATTTATAAAAAAATTTTTTTTATTTTTACAATGAAAATGTAATGTTTTATAATTAAACTATATAAATTAGAAATATTAATGATTTAAATCACTATTAATTAAGTTAGCAGCTTAATTGTAAAATATTTCTAATTGGAATTATAATTCAATTTTATCATTAACAGTGATATACCTCTAATTTGGTTTCAATTAATAAATAAGGAGTTATTTAAACTCTATCTTTTAAGTCGAAATTAAATGCAAATAATTGCTTCTTATTTAAGATAAATTGATTTTCAATATTTTTTGAATGCAAATCAAATGTTTTATTTAAACTATAATCCTGAATAAATAATTAATTTGATCAATTTAATATATTTTGGTTTCATTCATGATAAAGTCCAACTAATAATATAAAAATAAAAAAGAATCTAATTTTAAATCAAATAAAAAAATTTACTAGTATAAAAGTTGGAATTATTGGAAAAATTAATGCAATTTCTACATCAAAAATTAAAAAAATTATTGTGATAAGGAAAAAATGTAAAGAGAATGGAATACGAGCAATTGATTTTGGATCAAATCCACATTCAAATGGTGAACATTTTTCTCGATCTATGAATGATTTTTTTGAAATAATAAAAGAAATTATTATTAAAATATTGGCAATAATTATTACAATTATAAATAATATTAATATTAAAAAAATTATTTATATTAAGATTATTAAACTTTTTGATTGGAAGTCAAATATACTAAATATATTATATAAATAATTAGTTTCCTCATCAATAAATTGAAATGTAAAGAAAAAGTCAAATTACGTCTACAAAATGTCAATATCAAGCGGCTGCTTCAAATCCAAAATGATGAGTTCTAGAAAAATGATTATTAATATGTCGTATAAAACATGTTAATAAAAAAATTGTTCCAATAATAACATGTAATCCATGAAATCCTGTAGCTACAAAAAAAGTTGATCCATAAATTCTATCAGAAATAGTAAAAGATGCTTCTAAGTATTCATAAGTTTGAAGAATAGTAAAATAGATTCCTAAAAGAATTGTTAAAAATAAACTTTGAGATATTTGAGTAAAGTTATTTTCTATAATAGCATGATGAGCTCATGTAACTGTAATACCTGATGTAATAAGAATAATAGTATTAAGTAAAGGAATTTGAAAAGGATTAAATGGAATAATATTATTAGGAGGTCATATAGCACCAATTTCAATATTAGGAGATAAACTTCTATGAAAAAAAGCTCAAAAAAATGAAATAAAAAAAAAAATTTCTGAAATAATAAATAAAATTATTCCTCATCGAAGGCCTTTTGATACTAAAATTGTATGTTTACCTTGAAAAGTTCCTTCACGACAAATATCTCGTCATCATTGATATATTGTTAATAATACAATAATGTATCCTAAAATTAAAAGATTTATGTTAAAGTTATGAAATCATTTTACTAATCCAGTAACTAATGTTATTGTTCCTAGAGCTCCTGTTAAAGGTCAAGGACTATAATCTACTAAATGATAAGGGTGATTATGATTAAATGTCATTAATTTACTTCTCTAGAATAAAGAGTTCTTAAAATGGAAATAACATAAGCTTGAATAATAGCTACAGCAGATTCTAAAATTAATAATAAAATTTGAATTAAGATTAATAATATTAATAAATAATTAGGTATATTTGTTCCTGTATTACTTAAAAGAGTTAATAATAAATGTCCAGCAATTATATTTGCTGTTAATCGAACAGCTAAAGTTCCAGGACGAATAATATTACTAATAGTTTCAATTATTACTATAAAAGGTATTAGAATTGTTGGAGTTCCTTGAGGAATTAAATGACTAAATATATGTTGAGTATTATTAATTCATCCATAAATTATAAATCTTAATCATAAAGATAAAGAAATTGAAAAAGTAATATTTAAATGTCTAGTACTTGTAAAAATATATGGAAATAATCCTAAAAAGTTATTAAAAAAAATAAAAAAAAAAAGTGAAATAAAAATAAAAGTTGATCCATTAAATCTTTTATGTCCTAAAAGGGTTTTAAATTCATTATGTAATTTATTTGAAATAAAATTTCATATAATAAAATGACGATTAGGGATAAATCAAAATGGAAATGGAATAAATATAATACCAATAAATGTTCTAGTTCAATTTAAAGATATATTTAATAAATTAGTTGTAGGATCAAAAATAGAAAATAAGTTATTTATCATTTTCAATAAATAAAATTATTTTTATATTTAATATATTTTTTTAATTTATTATTTTTATTATAAAAAATAAAATAATTTATAATATTAAAAATAATAAAAATATTAATAAAAAAAAATAATGAAAAAATTCAGTTAATAGGTATTATTTGTGGGATAAAAGAATATTACTTAAGTAATAATTTAAATTTGACATATTTATGTTATAAATTAACTAATTCTTTCATTAGAAGTAAATGCTAATTTACTATAAAATGGTTTAAGAGACCAGTACTTGCTTTCAGTCATCTAATGAATAATTATTAATTCAATTAATGAAGTTTTTAATTGAGATTCTTTCAATTACAATAGGTATAAAACTATGATTTGCTCCACAAATTTCAGAACATTGTCCATAATAAATTCCAGGACGATTAATAAAAAAACTTGTTTGATTTAGTCGTCCAGGATTAGCATCAACTTTTACTCCTAATGAAGGAATTGTTCATGAATGAATTACATCAGTAGCAGTAATTAAAATACGAATTTGATTATTTATTGGTAAAATAATACGATTATCAACATCTAAAAGTCGAAAATTAGATAAATTTTCACTTGATTGAATTATATAAGAATCAAATTCAACATTATTGAAATCTGAATATTCATAGCTTCAGTATCATTGATGTCCAATTGATTTTAAAGTAATTAATGGGTTATTAAGTTCATCTAAAAGATAAAGTAAACGTAATGAAGGAAGAGCAATAAAAATTAAAGTAATAGCTGGTAAAATAGTTCAAATTAATTCAATTATTTGTTCTTCTAAAAGAAATCGATTAATATATTTATTAAAAAATAAATTAATTATTAAATAAGAAACTAAAATTGTAATTATAATTAAAATAATTAATGTATGATCATGAAAAAAGATAATTTGTTCTATTAAAGGTGAATTTCTGTTTTGGTAATTAAAATTAGATCAAGTAGCCATTTCTAAAAAAAGGATTTACCTTTATAAATGGGGTTTAAATCCATTACATATAATCTGCCATATTAGAAATTACTTAAAATAGGTAATTCATTATAAGAATGTTCAGCAGGGGGAAGATTTTGATATCATTCAATAGATGAAGGTATATTTAATGGAAATAAAATAATTCGTTGATTAATTATTGATTCTCAAATAATAATAATTATTATAATTATTGAAATTAAAGAAATATAAGATCCAAAAGAAGAAATAATATTTCAAGAAACAAAATTATCAGGATAATCAGAGTATCGTCGAGGTATACCTGCTAATCCTAAAAAATGTTGAGGAAAAAAGGTTAAATTTACTCCAATAAATATAGAAATAAATTGAATTTTTAATAAATATGGGTTTAAAATTAATCCTGTAAATAATGGGTATCAATGAACAAATCCTCCTAAAATAGCAAAAACTGCTCCTATTGATAAAACATAATGAAAATGAGCTACAACATAATAAGTATCATGAAGAGTAATATCAATTGAAGAATTAGCTAAAACTACTCCTGTTAATCCTCCAACTGTAAATAAAAAAATAAATCCTAATCTTCATAATATTGAAGGGCTATAATTAATTTGAGTTCCATGAAGAGTTGCTAATCATCTAAAAATTTTAATTCCTGTAGGTACAGCAATGATTATAGTTGCTGAGGTAAAATAAGCTCGAGTATCAATATCTATTCCAACTGTAAATATATGATGTGCTCATACAATAAATCCTAGTAGTCCAATAGCTATTATAGCATAAATTATACCTAAACATCCAAAAGTTTCTTTTTTTCCTCTTTCTTGAGAAATTATATGGGAAATTATACCAAATCCTGGTAAAATTAGAATATAAACTTCTGGATGTCCAAAAAATCAAAATAAATGTTGATATAAAATAGGATCTCCTCCTCCTGCAGGGTCAAAAAAAGAGGTGTTTAAATTACGATCAGTTAAAAGTATAGTAATAGCTCCAGCTAAAACTGGTAAAGATAATAAAAGAAGTAAGGCTGTAATTCCTACTGCTCATACAAATAATGGTATTTGATCAAAAGATATACTATTAATACGTATATTAATAATTGTAGTAATAAAATTAATTGCTCCTAAAATAGATGAGATACCTGCTAAATGTAGTGAAAAAATTGCTAAGTCTACTGAAGATCCTCCATGAGAGATATTAGAAGAAAGAGGAGGATATACTGTTCATCCTGTTCCTGCTCCATTTTCTACAATTCTTCTAGAAATAAGTAATATTAAAGATGGAGGTAAAAGTCAAAATCTTATGTTATTTATACGAGGAAAAGCTATATCTGGAGCTCCTAATATAAGGGGGATAAGTCAATTACCAAATCCACCAATTATAATTGGTATAACTATAAAAAAAATTATAATAAAAGCATGAGCTGTTACAATAGTATTATAAATTTGATCATCTCCAATTAATGATCCTGGATTTCCTAATTCAGTACGAATTAATAATCTTAAAGATGTTCCTACTATTCCTGCTCAAATTCCGAAAATAAAATATAAAGTACCAATATCTTTATGATTTGTAGAAAAAAGTCATTTTCGCAAAATAAAATGGCTGAGTATTAAGCGATAAATTGTAAATTTATTAACGGGAATTATCTCTTTTATTAGTCTTATATTCAAATATGATTTAAAATTGCAAATTTTAAGGTGTAAATATTACTAAGGCTTAAAGAATTATTCTTTATAAATAATTTTGAAGACTATTAGTTTAATATTAACTTAAAACCTTAAAAAAAAAATAAAGTTCTAATAATTATACCTAATAAAGAAATTAAGTTGAAAAAATGAATTATAATTAATAAATTATTTTTAATTATAATTTTAAATCATTTTAATTTTAAAGTAGAAAATATAAAAAAAGAATAAATAATTCGAATATAAACAAATAAAATAATTAATCTAGTTATAATAAAAATAAAAGAAATAATATAATAATTATTATAAATTATATAATTAATAATTAATCATTTAGGGAAAAATCCTAAGAATGGGGGTAATCCTCCTAAAGATAAAAAATTAATTATAATTGAAAATTTAATTAAAAAATTATAATTAAAATTAAATAATTGATTAATATAAAAAATATTTGTAATATAAAATAAAAAACATATAATAAATAAAAAAATTGAATAAAAAATAAAATAAGTTAATCATAATATTTCTCTAATTAATAATGCTGAAATTATTCATCCTAAATTATTAATTGAAGAAAAAGATAATAATTTTCGTAAAGAAATTTGATTAAAACTTCCAATAGTTCCGATTAATACATTAAAAATTATAATTAAAAATAAATAATTATAATTTATATAATAGGATAATAAAATTATAGGTGTAATTTTTTGTCAAGTTATTAAAATAAAACAATTAAATCAAGATAATCCTTCTATAATATTAGGGAATCAAAAATGAAAAGGGATAGATCCTATTTTTATTAATATTGAGGAATTAATAATAATAGAAAAAAAATTATCAAAAAAAAAATTTTTAAATATAATTAATTTTAATAAAATTGAAAATAAAAAGTTAATAGAAGCAATTGATTGAGTAAGAAAATATTTTAAGGAAGCTTCAGAATTAAGTAAATTATTGGGGGTAGATATAAGGGGGATAAATCTTAATAAATTAATTTCTAATCCAATTCAACATCCTAATCAAGAATTTGATGAAATAGAAATTAAGGTTCTAAAGAATAGGATAAATATAAAAAATATTTTATTTGAATTAATTATAAATAATATTAAAAATAAGAATTAAATATTCTTTAATGAAAATTTTTCATATTATAAAAATTATATTTTAGTGTATGATGCACAATAATTTTTGAGATTATTAGATATAGTTTAATTCTATAAAATATAATAAAGGTAAAAAAAAAAATTACATAATTTATTCTATCAGAATAATCCTTTTATCAGGCACTTTATTTAAAAAAAAGGGATTTCCTTTATATTTGGGGTATGAACCCAAAAGCTTAATTTAGCTTATTTTTAAATTTTATATTTATAATAAAAAATATAAAAAATGGTTTAATTTAATAATAAATACATAAATTTATTATTAAATTTGAAAGTATAATATCTATATCTATATCTATATCTATATCTATATCTATATCTATATCTATATCTATATCTATATCTATATCTATATCTATATCTATAT